CAATCCCCACCGCGGAATAGTGCACCGACACGGCTTCATCGACGTTGTTTTTCGACCGGAAGCGCGAGAGCTAACTATCGATACTTTGGGTTATCCGGGCACATACTTCGTGAAATGGTTCATACCTGTTTGTTGCCAGGGGCAACACGATCAAGTTGGTAAGGATCCAACTATGCTTTCACGTTTTTATTGATTTCGATGATCCATGATCATCGAGGGCCTCTTGACCATTCTGTAGAAATGGGTTATACTATTTGTATNNNTCTTTGTCTAGTAGTTACCAGGTCTTTCAGAGCGGAGTAGAGCAGCTTGGTAGCTCGCAAGGCTCATAACCTTGAAGTCACAGGTTCAAATCCTGTCTCCGCACCATTCATTTTTTTTTCAAAAAATGGGAGGTCTGACTCTGTTAACTAGTACTTAATGCCCATTTTTCTTTGGGGATAGAAGGAAAGGGAGGGGGAAGATAGAACTACTCCACTATCGTAGTTCACTATATCCAATCATTTCTCCTATTCCAGGATTTCGCCATAGGCGGATAGCGGGAATCGAACCCGCGCCTTCTCCTTGGCAAAGAGAAATCTTACCATTCAACCATATCCGCTTTTTTTCATTCCTGATACGCACGGATCGGCCCATAGATCTAGGATATCGGATGTTTGGATCCTATTTGTGCAGGGCGAGATACTATCTTACTGCAGGAAGATTCTGTTCTTCTATTAGATACTATTCTTTTATTCTAAAAATAATGAAATTCCTTGTTTCATTCAAACAGTTTGACTTTGACCCCTCCGTCCCAGTTTTTCTTTCTTTTCGAGACTTTGATATTGAATTTTCATATGTCTCACAACCCGAAAGGAGTTGAGGGAGGGGTCAGATCATTTTTGGATCTGGGAACTACCAAATAGGTTTAAGAGATGAGAGAATTAAGTATAGCTACCAGAAAGACTAATCCAATCCATACGGATGTGCCGGAAAATACAACATTTTTGTTACTTGACCAACCCTCCGAAGAAGCAAATACAACGGGGACACTAATCAGTAAGATTGATGAAGTAGCAATTAATGCAAAAACAGCCAATTGGAAAGCAATAGTCATGCTTCGAATCCTCCAAGCTATCAAGAAATGACCTATACCATTTGATCCCTATGTAAGCCAAAAATGGGTCATCAAATGCATCGTGGAGGGATTTGACCATGAACGAACCCAGTGATCTTATCTTAATTGATCTTATAGGACTTATTCCCACTTTATTTGGACATGGAGTTGAGGAGAAATTTGGATTGACTTCACAAACGGGCATGCTGGATCGAGTCTCTATCTAGAGAGACAGATAGAGCAAAATTCTCCCCTGGAATGTTTCCATAGATAGATAGTGAAGGTATCCACTCATAGGGTCATGTTCGATTCAGGGGAATACAAATAAAATAGAGATTGTCTTTCGGAGAGATGGCCGAGTGGTTGATAGCTCCGGTCTTGAAAACCGGCATAGTTCTTTGTTCAGAACTATCGAGGGTTCGAATCCCTCTCTCTCCTATTGCTCGTTGAATCGATTTGTTTCTTTATTGGTTTTGCCCCCTCTGGTGTCATAAAGGGAACTGACTCGGCTATCCCACCGAGCCGAGCCAGAAAAAATAGATCTAAATGAGTTGAAAAAAAGAAAGGAAAAGGGAACACTTTTTCAGTATGACCTGATCCCAATCCAATATGTATGATGGAATCAAATGAATGCCTACTTCAGGCATTTGATCTCCTGGCTCAGTTAAGAGGGGTCATGAAAAGAACAGGTTCCAAATCACGATCAATTCCTTTTTCAAATCCTGCTGCAGCTGCACGGGCCCTTCCCGCATGCCACAAATGACCCACGAATAAGAAGAATCCTAGAACAAAATGCGAGGTAGCTAACCAACTTCTAGGAGAAACATAATTGACTGCATTGATCTCGGTAGCTACGCCACCCACGGAATTTAAAGAACCTAAAGGAGCATGAGTCATATATTCCGCGGAACGACGTTCTTGCCAAGGTTGTATGTCTTTTTTCAGCCTACTCAAGTCCAAACCATTTGGGCCCCGTAGGGGTTCCAGCCAGGGAGCACGGAGATCCCAAAAACGCATCGTTTCTCCTCCAAAAATGACCTCTCCAGTTGGGGAACGCATTAGATATTTCCCTAAACCAGTAGGCCCTTGAGCGGAGCCCACGTTAGCCCCAAGACGTTGGTCTCTAACTAGAAAGGTGAATGCTTGAGCTTGAGAAGCTTCTGGCCCTGTGGGCCCATAAAACTCACTAGGATACGCAGTATTATTGAACCAGACAAAACAACAAGCGATGAAACCAAAGACAGATAAAGCAGCTAAACTATAAGACAAGTAAGCCTCTCCAGACCATACAAGTGCACGGCGAGCCCATGCAAAGGGTTTGGTTAAGATATGCCAGATTCCGCCAAGGATACAGATGGAACCTAACCATACATGTCCTCCAATTATATCTTCTAAATCGTCTAC